ATTTTATTCTGTAATAATATAGAATTATGATTTAATTATTTTTTTTTTAAGTTAATTAAGGAAGTTTATTTAGTGAATTAAATTCGCGCTCTTTTTTGTTTGTCCATTATTTCACTACGTATCTATTTCGATATAAACAATAAACAATAAGAAATGGGACTCTAGGAAAAGACAAATTATCCATCCTAGAATCCGGTTTTCCCTATTTCTACTTTACTTAATATAATATTCTCTGCCTATTTTTTTTTAGGTTTAGTATCGAGTGGAATTTAATTCTATTACAATAGAAAAGGATTAATTTATTTCTATTCTAGCGCATTGAAATGTGAAAACAGCGACATAATCATATGTTCGAATTAATTGTAGAGTTGAAAAAAAAAGACAAGAACCAAAGTAAAATACTCTTCTTCACAAGATACATACTATGACTGACTAGTTCTACGGTACAAGGAATTCTTTAAATAGAGGAGAAAAAAACTAGAAAAACCAAAAGGTCTTTCCATAATTTATCAACAAAAATTGAGTTCTTTATTACCAGCTTAATAGGTTGATAAATCCACATACCTAAAAATTCATTTCGGACAATTGAACCTTTTCAAATTGTTTCTTTTTAAGAACCAAAAAGATTTGTGCCAAAATAATAGATGCCAAGAAGAACAACAGACCTTGTACACGTAACGGATCTTGAAGCACTATTTCTGCATCCCCCTGACCAAATCCACCCACATTAGGATTACTCGTTAATGGTTGATCAAGTTTGATAGATTCACCCTCTGAAACAAGAAGTTCTGGTCCTGGCGGTATAATATCAATCACTTCACGTCCATCCGATGCATCCACTATCGTTATTTCGTATCCACCTTTTTCTTTTCGTATAATTTTATTTACTATACCTGTTGCTGTAGCATTATAAACATTATTATTACTCTTGCTCCCGTCGGGATAAATCTGACCCCTTCCCCTATTCCCGCCTACGTATATAGGATATTTTAAGAAGTGAACATCTCTCTTAGTAGCGGGATCTGGAGAAAGAATAGGAAAGGTAATTTCACTATATTTCTTCCCAGGAACGGGGCCTACCACAAGAATATTTTTTTTTGTGGGACGATAGCTTTGAAAAGACAAATTACCTATTTTTTCTTTAATCTCGGGCGAAATACGATCAGGAGGGGCCAATTCAAAACCCTCTGGTAAAATAAGAACAGCACCTACATTCAAAGCCCCTTTTTTACCATTAGCAAGAACTTGTTTAACTTGCATATCATAAGGAATTCGAACAACTGCTTCAAATACAGTATCGGGAAGTACCGCTTGTGGAACCTCAATATCTACAGGCTTATTAGCTAAATGGCAATTAGCACATACAATCCGCCCGGTAGCTTCTCTCGGATTTTCATAACCCTGTTGAGCAAAAATGGGATATGCATTTGAAATGGGTGCTCGAGTTATTATATAGATCATGAGCAATACGGAAATGGATCGGGTAATCTCTTCCTTTATCCAAGAAAAAGCATTTCTAGTTTGCATGGTCCAATCATTCATCCTGAAAATTTCTACAATAAGATTAGGTAGGTTACTGGAATAGTTCCCTATCCATTATTCTGCTATTTACTCAAATGATTTTCTTAGAATATAGGAAGAATACGAGTAGAACGAAAAAGAATAAGTCAATTTTTGAATGTTTAGCTTTTAGATACAAAAAAACAAATTTTATAATTGGATCAGTGGATCGTTTTTTCAGTCATTCATTGAATGATAAATCACTACAAGTGACGGAGATACACGATTTAAATAACGGAAAATCCAGTATTTTAAAATTGTATCTAAAATGACTGGAAAAGTGGAAACAAGACCAGATATAATTTGATCATTCTGAGTAAATCCAAAATCTTTATAGACAGACCCAATCATTAGTTCCCAACCATGAGTTGAATGGAATCCTATACATAAATCAGTTAATAAAAGGATCGAAAAAGCTTTTAGTGTATCACTTAAGTTATATAGAAATTCTTGAACCCAAGAGTTAAGAATAATGAGTTCTTGATTACCCCTAATAGAATAACCACTTAGAATAAGGAAACATATTATATTTGTACAGAAATGCAAAATCGTATGGATACGATCTTGGTTGTTCGTCTCTATCAATTGGATGCTTTCTTTGTAGATTTCCATACGAAGATTTTGTAAATGTGTTTCCGGGTATTCCTTTAGCATTTCATCCAAGAGGAACAGTTCCTCGAACTCTATCAATTTCTTTAAAATCGTTTTTTCTTGAATAATATTCAAGAAAATTTCGGATTGTTTCGTATTCCACCAATTAGTAATCCAAGATTCCAGACTTTTCTTAAATGTAAACGAGATGCACCAGGGCAAAAAGACTATAGATGTAAGACATAGAAGGGGAATGAATGCTTTCTTTTTTGCCATTTTTCGTGTTTAATGAACTCAGTTTCATCTCATTTGTCAACTATATAGAATAGAATAATAATTTTTCTATCAAGCATAAGTTCTATTACAAGTAAATACAAGTAATAGAGCCGAGCCTATGTATCAATTTCTAATTTTTTTAATATAAATTGAGAATCGATTCTCGCTTTTTTTATTTGTAATTTGGAAGTTTGTTTTTTGCTTTAATTTGGAAATAAAGAATACAAAATAATACAGAAATCAAAAAATAAATGCTTTCTTAGAGAAAGCATTTATTTTTTTGATACAACGATTTCCATTGGTACACTCAAGAATATGGAACGATTTCCATTGGTACACTCAAGAATCTGGACAAGTCCCAAGCTTTTTGTATAACGTTGCGTGGAGTCCTATCATAATAATCATCAACAGGAGTCAAAGGAATGGTCCCTTGTTCTCTTGTTTGCATATAAAGGACACCACTACTGGGTTCTGGGTTAGGGTTAGCTTGTAGTATGAGAGACTGAATATCTTCCATACGAACTCGGAGAAAAATACGACGATATGTTCCAGGAAATCCGTAACGAAAAAAACACACCATTCTATTTTTTTTATCGAAAAAATTATAACCACTCCCCACATTCCAAAAAATGAGAAGCCACCAATGTAAACTTAGAAAGAGACCTGCGATTCCATAGAAAGTCAGGGTGACCCCTTGTGGCAAAAAAGGAACTACAAATTCAGATGAAATCAAAGAGAAAAAATGTCTACCATAATAACTGGAAACTGAAATATATAACACCCCTAATGAACCTAAAAGAGTGAAAGAAGCCCAGAAGAAATTGATTGGTTTTCGGGACCCCGGTACAATGTCAAGCCATGCGTCTTGTGAACGACAACCATGTTTTTCTGATCCCCAACTAATGAATTTTGGAACATTAACCAATAAAGCAGACATTACAATTAAGACAAGGCCCACTAAAAACACATAAACGTTTATCATAAAATGGGTACCTCAATTTCATATTTGTACCTGTTATTTTTTTTTTTATTGTTATATTAATTATATTAATATTTTTGTTGTTATATTAAATCCTCCTTATCTTATTAAGGTAATATTAATAGTAGTACTTTTGCCCGTATCTAAAAAATCTTGTTTTTTTGAACATGAAGAAATAAAGAAGCCATTGCAACTGCCGGAAATACTAGGCCCACTAAAGGAACAAAAAGGGAAGGTAAGTTTATCATAAAATGGGGTACCTCAATTTCGTATTTGTACCTGTTATGTTATGTTATTTTTTGTTGATTGTTATATTAATATATTTTGATTTTTCTTATATTAAAGATAGTCTATAATCACTAGAATTCATATAGACTTATACTAAGTATATCTAAATGAATAGAGATGAATAGATAGATATATCTATTATATACGGAGTATACATAATTAAGTATATAATATAATAAATCCATAATCAAAGAAAAAATGAATAAGATTTATTAAGAATCAAAAGGAAAAATCTAAAAATAATAAATGTTTTATTAAAAATAAAGAGTGTAGAACGAACTAACTGGATTTATTTTGCCCTCTATTTCGACAAGAAACATGTGTATGATAATAAATGTTTTTTATTATATTATTCTTAGTATTTTTCTATTCTTATCTTATTACTGTGTGTTCTAATTTGATTTTTGTATAATAATAATTTATTATAATTCTATCTGAATTATTTTTCAGTTTGAGTCAAAGGAAAGAAACCATGGAAATGCAATAACTCACTTAAAACCTCTTTTAAAGAATTACGTGGTACGATTGAATCAAATAAGCCCTTTTCGAATAAAAATTCAGCCGATTGTGAACCTTCGGGCACTTCGATATTCAACGTTTGTTCAATTACTCTTTTACCTGCAAATGCTATGTAAGCGTCGGGTTCAGCAAGAATGATATCCCCCAACATTCCAAAACTAGCTGTTACCCCACCAGTAGTAGGAGATGTAAGTATCGGTACATAGAATAATTTTTGATTGATTTGAAAATTATATAAAGCAGAAGAAATTTTAGCCATTTGCATTAAGCTCAAACTTCCTTCTTGCATACGCGCTCCTCCAGACGCACATACTATAATAAGAGGTAAACGTTGATTGGTAGCATATTCGATCAACCGAGTGATTTTCTCACCCACTACGGATCCCATACTACCTCCCATAAACTGAAAATCCATAATACCAATTGCTACAGGAATACCGTTTACTTGACCTGTGCCTGTTTGAACCGCCTCCAGTAATCCGGTTCTGTCTTGATAAGAATCAAGACGATTTTGATAATCATCATTTTCAGAAGGTTCGTCTTCCGAACTATTTTCAGAAGGTTCGTCTTCCGAACTATTTTCAGAAGGTTCGTCTTCCGAACTATTTTCAGAAGGTTCATCTTCCGAACTATTTTCAGAAGGTTCATCTTCCGAACTATTTTCAGAGAGTTCATCTTCCGAACTATTTTCAGAAGGTTCATCTTCCGAACTATTTTCAGAAGGTTCATCTTCCGAACTATTTTCAGAGAGTTCATCTTCCGAACTATTTTCAGAGAGTTCATCTTCCGAACTATTTGGATAAGAATCATTTTCAGAAGGTTCGTCTTCCGAACTATTTGGATAAGAACTATTTTGATACGAATCATTTTCAGAAGAATCAAGACTATTTTCAGAAGGTTCGTCTTCCGAATTAAATTCAATGGGATCCACAGAGACCATGTCTTCATCCATAGGATTCCAAGTACCTGGATCAATCAAAAGTTCGATTCGATCTGAACTGCTCATTTTCAAATGACATCCACAGTATTCACAAATATTCATTTTTGATTTAAAAAATCTCTTATAATTCATTCCATAACAATTGTCGCAGGCAACCCACAAATGCGAAAAATCATTTGTATCCTTTGTGATAGTTATTAGACTAGTACTCTCGATTTCACTACTATTTTGGACCTTATCACTATCATTGCCACTATCATTGCCACTATCAGTGTCACTATCAGTGTCACTATCATTTTCCGGTTCTAAAATGTAACTAGCCTTTCGGAGCTTATCCAACTCATCATCATCATCATCATCATCACTATCAGTGTCACTATCATTTTCCGGTTCTAAAATGTAACTAGCCTTTTGGAGCTTATCATAATCATCACTATCATTGTCACTATCATTGTCACTATCAGTGTCACTATCATTTTCCGGTTCTAAAATGTAACTAGCCTTTTGGAGCTTATCATAATCATCACTATCATTGCCACTATCATTGCCACTATCATTGCTATCATCGAAAATGGAATTATCAATACCGATTTCAGAACGAAGATAACCTTCAATACAACTATTAATGATATTTTTCCAATTATATATGTAATAACTATTACTATCCCTAACTAAAAAAGTTTTATCAGATAGCAAATTCCGTATGTTCATGCCTAGAACTAGAATTCTCACTAAATAATAATAATCACTATGAATAGTATTATCCATATCCGTTAAAATAGATGGGTCTTCGTTTACACTGTTATTTTCAATAGGACCAAAACTGTCTATTGATTTACTTAAACCACACCTGTATTCTAAACCCCTATTAAACATCATTGAATTGAACCACCATTTTTCCATAGAGCTTTTTTCCCCTATTTACATGAAAATACAATAGATGAATAGTCATTTAAGTTTTAAGTATAGATCACTAGGATTAATAACTGATAATAATAATAACGAGCGAGTAAGTATTTAAAAAACCATTTATAACTATTTGTAATCTAAAAATTCGATTCCCTGTTATTAACAGGGAAATGCGAAATTAGGTATGAATAGAACAAGAGAGCGGGGGGATAAAAGAGAAAAGAGTTCTCTAAATCTATTTATAGAAGTTATCCACACCCTCTTTATTTTCATTAATTCAATTTCATTTGTTGATTAGGGCAAAGTTACATAAAATTAAAAATAACAGGAATATAAAAATAGGTTCTTTATTGGATCAACAACAAAAAAAAAAAACACTTTCAGGAGGTTTGATCCCTCTCTTCGGGATCAAACATCAATTTCAACGATTCGATAAACGGATCATTGGGATACATATAGATGAACAATATATCCCCTAGAAACGTATAAGAAGTTTTTTTTCATACGGCTCTCAATCAAATTCAAAATTATGTCTTTAATTATGATGTCAAATAGATCAATCAAATCGTTAAAGCAATGGTTTACGTTTTTTTCTTATTCTTTCTGAATTCTTTCTGAATAAAAAAAAGAACGATTTGTGTTCGCAACCTCATACCTAAATTTTGATAACTTTAAAATAACTCAAATGAAAAAAGAGCCTTTAAGGTTTTTTATGGAGCGCTTTATTCTTTCTTTTCTTCTTGCGAATCTAGTGTTTTTCTTCATTCTAATACAATTCATTGTTGAGACAATTTTTAAATTGTATTGACTTGTTCCAAGATCCTTTAAATTATTCGTGAATCATAACATTACTTGGTGGATCTTTAATCGTCTCAAAAATGGAAGCAACATAACCATTTTGTTCGTTTCTTTCAAAAAATAATACAAGACGGGTGATTTCTTAGAATACACTTTTGATCCATTTAGCAATTCAAATAAATTTTTATTTTATCACATGGTTTGAAACGATGTTTTACCAGAACATTCGTTTTTAGTTTCAATTTGGTATGGAATTGATTCTATTTTTCAATGGTGCATAGTCATTCAATTCAATCAATACATAATATAATAATCTATACTTTCTACTTCTAGGTTTTCTGAATGGACAATTTAATTTATAAACTAAAGATGTAAAAATTAAGTCGATATTCTATCAATAAATTGAATATTCTATTTTCATAGTTTGTAAATCGAAAAAATGAATTTCTTTAAGAAAAAAAAGGTAATCTTTATTCGGATATACTATTTATATTCAAATAGGTATAGGTTATATTCAAATAGGTATAGGTATATATCATGAATAGATATGATCTGGGACGGGAGGATTCGAACCTCCGAATAACGGGACCAAAACCCGTTGCCTTACCGCTTGGCCACGCCCCATTTTGGATTCGACACTAATAAATAGTATTATGGGTTGTTCGTCAATTCCAGTTCCAAATTTATTCTATAGAATAAAAAATAAATTAAATTGTTACTAGAATTTGGATATGCATAAATATCGAATTAAACTGAATTTATTGATCATTATATAGAATTCAATTAAGATATTGTATGAATATAGAATTTCTTCGATTTTTGATTTCAGAATGAAACTGTTTTGAACTGGATAAGTTAAAATGAAAAAGGGATTGGGGGTATGATCTTAGTTGATTCATTTTTTTAGTTTTTTTACTGATTTAGTAATATTCCTATCTATAAATATCAATTCAATAGTTGACTTATTTATATTCCATTATTTTCCATTTTTTCTTTTCAAATTATTTCTATTTCTTTTCTTTTTCTATATAGATTTATAAATCAAAATTGATTTTTTCTTTTCTATTTCATTTTAATATAAGAATTTTAATATAAGAATATAATAAATAAAAATGATAATAATAAATCAAATTATATATATAATAAATCATATCATATATATAATAATAACATAATAGAAAAAAATACAATAAAAATGAGAAGTCAAAAAAAGCAAAAATACAATTTATTTTCTTAAAGAACAACATTTTTGTTATGCTTAATATCTTTAGCTTGGTCTGTATTTGTATTGACTCTGCCCTTTATTCAAGTAGTTTTTTCTTGGCAAAATTACCTGAAGCCTACGCTTTTTTGAATCCAATTGTAGATTTTATGCCAGTAATACCCTTACTCTTTTTTCTCTTAGCTTTTGTTTGGCAAGCTGCTGTAAGTTTTCGATAAGATCTTTAATTTGAATAATGTCCGAAAAAAATTAAGAATTTATTCGAAAATAAAAATGATAACATTTTTAAAGATCAGATAAGTTTTACAGCGTGAATCCTTGATTCCAAATATTAAAATTTTTGGATAGACAATAAAATTAAAAAATGAAAATTCTATTATTCGATTGGAGTCCACCACCAATACCTAGATCTTGATTGTGGATATGAAAAAAATTTTGGTAATATAAAGACTCAATTCTTACTACAAATAAATTTCCTAAGTTTTTTTTTTTTTTGAAATTACTTCATTTCTTATAAACTTAGTATCAAAAGAAACATAATATGAAATAGAAGAGAATCTATTCTCTTTCTCTGGCGTTTTTTTTTAATTATCTTGGAGATTTTGTAATGCTTACTCTAAAACTATTTGTTTACACGATAGTGATATTCTTTGTTTCTCTTTTCATCTTCGGATTCCTATCTAATGATCCAGGACGTAATCCTGGACGTGAAGAATAAGAAAATCTTTTTTGCTTTGCTTATTTGTGCTGGATTTTGAAATATTTTTTGTTTTTTTATCTATTTTACATCTTTAACTAGTAAAAAAAATTAAACAAAGAAAAAAAAAAAGAAACTCCATAATTTCAAAAGAAAAAAATACCAAATCATCAATAAACGGAAAGAGAGGGATTCGAACCCTCGGTACAAAAATTCGTACAACGGATTAGCAATCCGCCGCTTTAGTCCACTCAGCCATCTCTCCCCAATTCAAAAAAAAGAATTATTATGCTTATGATACATCGCATAAACAAAAAGAACAAAAAGTAGGGCTCGAAAAAAGCCTTCTTTATATCTTATTTGATATTGATTGATAGTCATTTGATATATCTTATCTGTCTTTTTTTTTTTTCGATTTATTATCTATAAATAAAGAGAGAATTATTGATTTTATTTTTTATACCTTCAGCAAAAAGAAAATCCAAAAATAAGATTCGCCCCCTTTTCTAAATTTCATTAGGGGGCCCACGTCAACACTCTAATTATCGTAAAATGATGCACCTATTGCATAATTAGGACGGATTCCCTTGTTCGACAAAAGATCCTTTTATATACAATAATGGTATTGTAGCGGGTATAGTTTAGTGGTAAAAGTGCGATTCGTTCTATGGATCCCTTAATAGTTAAGGGGTCCCTTGCGTGATTCATATCACGATCAAAAACTTTATTTCTTACTTAAAGGGATTTAATCCTTTAATACCTCTCAACGAACGATTCGAGGAATACATACATTATCGTAATTTGTATACAATTTAGATTAGAATTGATTCTAAAATTATGAAACATAAGTTTTTGCAATTGGATCCCGAATCCAAATTTTTGAATATGAGTAAAGGATCCAGGGAGAATGATATAGAAAATTTGTTTCCAATCGTAACTAAATCTTCCATTTTTTTTTATTATTTGTTTTGTATAGGAGAAATTGAAGCAAAATAGCTATTAAACGATTTTTTTAGTTTACTAGAAACATCAACATATTTATTAAGCTCGACGGAAATTTTATTCTTTTCCTAAAGATTCTCTCAAATAGAAATAGAGAACGAAGTAACTAGAAAAAAGCAGATTCTTCTAATACTCCTCTTCTAGAGGGATCATCTAAAAAGCAACGTGTTTTAAATGTATTCATACCGAAAGGCTGACATAGATGTTATGGGTCATTTT